TGGGGGCGGGAGTGCTTGGTCGCTGGGGTTTCCTTTTCCTCAACCAATTCGGTTGGCCCGGTCTAACATTTTTTTATGAGCTGGCTGAACAAAGATGGATTGAAGGTAAGATAGATTTTTTTTTAAGTGACCTTCAATCAACCATGGGGCGTATTCTACCCTTACTGAATTCATTCTATTGAAGCGTAACGTAAAAAGCTCCTTCTCATGTCGCATTTCTTTGGTTTGGAAGTTCCAGTATGTTGTCTGTGGATTTCTAACAAAGGAAAGCCCCCTTATGCCATTTGATTCAAAAAAGTTCCGTGCTGCTCGCCACTCCCCGAGGCCAAGGACGGGGTCGAACCGTCATTCCAGGATTTGCAGTCCGATACATTTCCATTATGTTACCTAGCCAAACCCGCCACCTCATTGCCAAAGTCAAACGGTTGTCCTTCTTTCCCTCTTTTTCTACATATGCGGTGGCGGGCGGAGCGCTCTATATGACCGACGGCGGGTTACCAGAGAAGAGGGGACAACTTCTTTCTCCCTTGCCTTGCTCAATTTTCCTTTTCTGATTGAAAGTAGCAAGCCACTCCACTACTAGTACAGAAGCCAGATAGAAGGTTGCTTCCTCTATATGTTCAGGCAAAGAACATCTAGAAGCTGGCTTTTTTCTTGTCTTGTCTTGTAAGCAACCATGCCTATATCTATATAATAGAATCGAATTTTGCTTACAAAAGTGGTCTTACTATAAGTAAGCAACCAGTTCCGTTCCAAGTGACATGGCTTTTCACTATTCTTTTCCAGAGAAGGGTTCTCATCCAGCCCAGCGGATCCATTGTTTATTCGGCAGTGCTATGCGGCTGAAGTAAGCCCCTTTTTTTTGAGTAATATTAGTGGTTGAGGAAAACTCCAAAAAAAAGCTTACCTTATATTAAATCAAAGTTTTAGAAAGGGGCACCCTACTATACCACTAAACTATAAGCTAGCGCGCAACGGCTTTTCAGCCGTTGTTGCTTGCTGCTTGCAGGCTCGACAATCTTTCTTTCGCCTCTCGTCCCTGTCTCCATTCTGATTGATTCGCTTCTTCCTTCGAAAAAGCGCTTCGTTTGCCCCTTGTTGCATTTCGTGATCCTCCGCTTCAGTCTGCCTTTTTTTTCGGATAGCCGGGATCCGACGTTGATTTCCGATTGAAATGTCAGCTCCAGGGTTTTGGCGGCCCGTCTGGTTAGTTCAGCTATCACTGCTGGAAGCCCCTGCGGTTGTTCGGCTGCGTACTCCCCGTCCGCGTATCTCACACTCCCAAAGCATCTTTTTTCTTTTCTATTTCATTTTCCTTTCCTGCATTTTTCTTTTTATCTATAGGTCGGCTTCGTGCAGATAGATGTTTGCCGGGGGAGATTGGCGCTTCTTGAGGTATGCCCTTCTTTCTGGTGGGTTGTTATCTTCTCTGTCTTTTTCATCCAGTGCCTGCACTGCGTCAGAAAATCTCCGTCTTCGATCTCTCTTCGAAACGCAATAAAGAAGTCTAACTCTTTCTCTCGGCATCTGTTTTTGACTTTTAAGTCATTGATCTCATATCTAGTTTCAGGGGGGTCTGCGTTCACTATTAAGCCTACGCCCGTCCATTCCTTTTAAGCGCCTCGTTACGCTGTTCGACTGAACTCGTTTTCTCCGCGTCGGTCGGAACCCGGCTCGAGAATCTTCTCTCATAGATTCCCTTCACCAAGTCGTCGCCAGCAATCAGCTCTTACCCTTGGTGTCAAAGGGCGAGTTCCTTTCTTGTCTTGCCCAAAAACTTTCTTTATTCTCATTGGAGAAAGACTCTCTCGCGGCAAGGTTTTACACATAAGGCCAGCTGCTTTCTTTATCTCGCTTGCCGTTAGTCCGTCTAGCGCCTTTCGGTTGGGCGGGGGTTAGACCGCTTGGTTTATAATTGAAAGTCTCGAAGGCAGTCAACGTGTCAGCCATTCTTCTCCCATTAGACTTGTAAATCCTTTGCTCTTTTTCCTTCTCTCTTCCAGTTCTCCCCCTCTACTTTATTTGACAGGGGCGGAGAATACAATACCACTCTCTCAATAACAAGAAAAAAGTAGCAATTCAGTTTCAAATGGTTTGAGCTTGGAAGCAACCTGCTATCTATCGATAGGCGAGAACATACTGCTATTGGCTGCTTCGCCTATCGATTCTATTATGGCCGGCTTGGGGACATCTGAAGAAGACCCTCTATCCCCGGGTACGATCATAGCTTCATTCATTCGTTGAACCTTGGGGATAACCATTAGCATTGAGGTCAATCACCAACCACCTCTATCATACATACGACATTACATGACGCGAGAGTGCATGATGGTCAACACGCACCTAAAGTGCCTAGGTTCCGCTTGCAGCCAATACAACCACAACCTAACTTGCACGAGATTCAACAACCGAAACTACTGGTAGTCCCGAGGGGACGGCATCTTCCTATACTTATAATAGTTAGCAGTACTGAACAAGCGAGTCATCGGTCCGGGGAAAGAAAAGGACCGCCTTTCAAAAAAAAGGAACTCGCCGGAACAAAGGTGATTCTGTTCATGCTTCAGACGATCTGGCTAATTAGATAGACTTCTATCTATCTAATTATATACTCTTCTTCTATTAGAAAGGCGAACCTATAGGCCTGTATTAGCGCGTTTCCAAAGGTAACCGGTTAGGTTGACGATAGATACCGGCGTCAAGCATTCGTGGAATCTCCTTTTCCCCTTCTTGACATACAAGCTCAGCATAATTCGGGTTCATTCGTCTAGGCCTTCGTATCTTCCTTTCCCTCTTTCGACGTTCGCCAATCGGAGAGGACAGCCGATTGAGTCGGAACCTGAATTGAAAGATGGAAGGAAGACCGGGATGTCGAGTACCTGGAATTCTTCCTTAAATAGGACCGGCCCCGCAGTGAATTCTAAGGTGCTTATTAGCCCTTTACCTCCCGCCTTGTGTTTTCATATGCTCTAATGGCCTGCCCTAAGACTGCGAATCCTTTTGCCAGAAGGGCTTGCTCTCGAAGAAGAGTTGGAATATCAGCAGTTAGGGTAATAAAAGCTCCTGGTGGACGGTTTTCGGGAAGTTAATCAATAGTAGTCAAATAAAAGGAGGAAGGAAGCCAAGGGAGCAGCACTAGTCTTTCTTGGTGTGATCGTATCAGCTGTTTTGCTTTCAAATAGGTTCTTTGAAGTCAGTTAATCAGACCAGGTCTTCTTTGCAATCATAGGCTCTGTAACAGATGACTTGACTTTCTGGTGAGTTCATTGCCGGTGTTACAGATAAAGTCACTTTTAAATCATCCCCCGTTGTCAAAGTAAGCGGTGCTAGTTCTGTTACAGAAGGGCTTGAAAAAAAAGAATCGGCTGTTAAAGAATCTGACTCCATCATTCATCTTACTCGAGAAATTACTTTTGAATCGACATCGAATATAGATTTTCAAACTACTCCTAGATCTCGTCAATAGGCACCCTCCGTTACTCGATGACAACACCCGGCGAAAGGCGCATCTCTTCCTTCATTTTCGTACTTCTATCCCGGCCCAGCAAGGGCGTTAAGGCTTTCCTTCGGAGATGCCTGTTCTCCGATGCAGATGAAGATCTGTAGGTTGCAATCCGTCTTCTTTCTTTTCTCGATCTACTGCTTGCTTATCCGACGCACTCACATCCAACTACTTAAACTGGGACGGGACCAATCATGTTGATTGCCTATCTTACCCAGCTTTAACAACTGGTTTGGTTTTTGAATCACAAACTTTATCCTCTCAATCGGGAGAGGCCTCTAGTCCCAAGTTCTATTAGAAATTCCTTATTTATTTTCTTACCAAGGAAAGCAGACAGTCTCTTGCGGATATTCACTTCCATCATAGGAAGCAGGGAGGACTGGATCTGGATACCGTAAGGCACATGCAACAACAACAACATGAAAAGCGTCGGAAAAGGGGATGTGACCATGAAGAGCTGGTTTTGAGCTGCCCTTAGACCGCTTCTCTCTTTCGGTTCGGTATCAGACACCAAGATAGGCTATGCTGGGAAACCTTATTCGATACGATAGGACAGTTAAACAAAGCAAGGCCTGGAGTGAAAGAGTCTGGGTCAAGAGATTTTCCCCTGGAAGCCGGCCTAGAAGGATACGAGAAGAGGCAGGAAGACGGGCTTAGCTCTTTTCAGGTTGAGAAGGTTGACTTGAAAACTTTCACCAGGTCTTATTTCCGAGTGCGAGCTGCTTTCTGTTAAAAGGCTAGGCTCCTTTCAGGCCGATTGAGCCCCATCCAACCAGTAACGACGGGATTGACCGCTCACCCGACCTTTTTTCGTATTAAGACTATTGATGATGCTGCTCTGGTTGCTGGCTATTAGATTATGCCGGTTCCTATTAAGATTGCTTGTTTCGATTCCTAATACGCCTATTCTGATTTCTCTTTCTGGTCTTGCTTGTGCCTCTTGCTGCTCCTGGTCCTCCCATTTCCTTCCGGAAGAAAGGGAAAGCTTGGCATTAGACGAAGAAATCCTGTCTCCTCCTTGAGAGAAGAGTCTCTTAAAACGTAGATAAGAGGTTTCGAGTTCATCTAGAAAAAATGGAGTCAAATTCGCATGTCTTAAGCATAAGGCTTTCTCTTCGAAGCCATCCATTTCATTAGAAAAGTGTTCTGAAAGACTAAGAAAAGATGATGCCTTTTCCTTACTGTGACGAGTCAGTAGTCAACCCGTAGTTCTCGACCCCTTTTTTGAAACCAGTTCCTGTACTTTGAATGAATTAAAGCTAGTAAAGTAGTCTGGTTGAAGGGGCCCTCCTCACCACTCCCCTTCCCCTTATCACAGAAGCAAGCCTAGCCCTTACAGCTTTGAAGCCTGCTTCACTTCAAAAAAGTTGCGTAGGTAGACTATAACGAAGAGTTTCCGGGTTTAAAGAAGAAGAAAGATGATTATGCCAAAAAGCCCTACTTTCCTCGTGTTAGCGAAACTGGAACTGGGAGAGCCTCGGGTAATATAAATGTTTCCGCTCCTCTCCTTCTTTTTTCTTTCCCTTCTCCGTCTTTCTAATCTAAAGACTCCGGGGTATATAACATCTACACCCGAGATCTATGTTGCAGCCTTAGCGATGTTCCATGGGTGATTTTGGGATCAACCTTTTGTTGAATCATGACCTTGGGCTATTACTTTACAGTCATCTTTCCAAGGGACGGTCCCATTACTTTGGTATGGAAACTTGCCAGGAACTTGAATCGTTATTGGTCTAGGAGCACCCGATGGTTGAGGAAGAGACGAGCTCATTGTCTCACGATAATGAATCACTAAGGGCTTTGGCACAAGAGGAGATGGTTGACCCATTTCTGAATGGATTGTCTGACCGACAAGAGGTGCTTCTTTGTATACAGTGTTCACAAATTTCTCTCTTTCTCAAAAAATGAGATTAAGCAGGCATCCATCATGTCTTGAACTTTACGTCGGAATCGCGCGCATTTTTCTATGGAGTGTCCCGTAACACCTTTGTGGAATTCGCAAACTTCTTTGGGATCATAACCGGGGTATCTAATGTTGGGATCCAGGAATTCCTGCTGGATCCTTTCTGCCTCGAACAGAATCAACAATATAACTTTCATCGGCTTCAGACAAGTGCCGCTTGCGCTGATAAATGGATTCCCCATCAATGGCATTAATAGCATTTCCATGATTCGGCAACGGGTTCCCGTTCACATCAGGTTCCCCCGTCAGCTTTGCGAAGTCGAGTCAAGGTAAAGTTAGAAAGTGAACGAAGTCAGGATAGACATTCTCGGATATAGAAAGTGTCCAATGCTTATTAGGAGATCAGGGGGGAAAGAACATATAAGATAGATCGATCTTAGTCCACCCAAGATAAGGCTAAGGGGAGTGAGTCAAAGCAGTAGGACGTTCTCGGTTCAGTGTGCCAAGCCGCCGATAAGCGCTTGTACAATGCTCAAGTCAAGGCTCCATCCTACTCGTTGCCCAGAGCCTTGACTTTTGACTTTCTATTATATTAGTCAAGCGTGCCATATATATTGAGGGAAGGGAAAAGGCGGTCTCTTTCCTCGCCCGATGGTAGAGGTCGATCCCCTATCACCTTCGGTGCCTCCTTGTGGTCCTTCTCTTTAGCTTTTCCTCGGCCTTTAGAGCTAGTTGATAGGCCACTTTCCACATCCGATGCGTCGAGATTTCATCTTTGATTTCTAACTAACCTCAAGCCCTATCGAGCAAGGGATTCTTCGTCGGATTCGTTCAAGCCATTGCGAATAAACAATTGGTAGAACTCCGCAATTTGTTAGGAGTAGGAGCTTTCTTGTACGCTTCTCCCCCTCCTATCCTTTAAAGCGAAGTGAAACCTTTTGAACAAGCTTTTGGTCTAATCGGAGGGTAGAAATTGATCTTGCAACCTCGATCGCATCTTGTCCCATGTACTTCCCTTTGCCCTTTCCGCTCACGCCTTGCTTGGACTTGATCCCACCAAATTGAGGTATGACCCGTGCTCAGGAATTTCACCTTCGCATACCTCGCTTTTTCTTCAAAGAACTTCTCCACGCTACTTAGACAATCAAGAAAGTCCTCGAGATGCAATCGGCCATGGAAATCGGGAACGTCCACTTTGATCCCACGATCTCCTTTATTTCGATGCCCTTATAAGACCCGGATCAAGCGCTTCCTTATTATTAAATAAATCAAAATTGGCTGGAACTTCTTCTTCTTCATGAATAGTTCTTTGATCATGTGATCGGATCTAGTCGATCAGATTTGAATCGGAGGTGTTGAACTCGAGTTTGTGAGAGACTCTTGCTGCCACCCTAGCTCTTTAATTTAAGCCCATTTATTGCCCTAAAAAGAAGACCCGGCTTCTTCTTCTTTCTTTTTTACTTTTTCTTTCGTCCGAGAACACCACAAGCTCTCGCAGTCTTTACCGCGGTTAGCAGAACTTCATTTCAGTAATCCCCGAATAAGAGATTCATAACAGAAAGAGGTCTGGCCTCAACCAATCTACTTATCTCAACCGATCCACAACAAAGGGGAAAGACAAGTATATATAAAAGGTCTATCCTAGAAAGACGGGCTAGAGTCAGCGCCAAGCGCTGGCCCATTAGTGGGTTCAATTTCCTGCTTGCCTTTCATTTTCAATTGAAAGAGTAGTCTCGAGCCGGAAGATCGGATTGAACGGCTAGCGAACTCAATCCTTGCGGCAAGAAAAGGACGAAATAGCTCATAGCCCGGGTTTCTTACTTCTCTGACTTCTTATTTATGGGATCCCCCCTTGGCCCCCAAAGGTCCGAAATAGCCGTACGCACTCCTCTCCATATCCCACTCTGGAGGTAGGACCCAAGAATCCTCTCTTTTTTCTTGAGTGGAAGTAGGAATGGAATGGAGTGGCTCATGCCAGACCGGAGAGATTATACTTATCGGCTAGCTCAATCGCAAATCGGGCATCCCCATGATATATTCAGCCAGCTTCTTAGCTCAGCCTCTTGCGGACCCTCGGATTCGGCATAGCCTTCTTCATCTTATTCATCCCTGTCTTCGTCTCTGTCTACCAGATCGGATCCAATCAAAGAAAGTAGTTCGTCCCCCTTCTCAAGTTCCGGAGGGTGGCTCTTCACTTGGTGTTAACTATTATAGGGTATTGGCACTAACAATGGCACCGACTTTCACTTCGACTTAGTCCTCAGCTCGTGAATCTGGCTATCTCAAGATAGATTGATTCCTCTGTATGATGCGCCTTATCTTTCCAAAAGGGATGCCTTCCTTTCTAGGTACGTGGATCTTCTTAGCCTGCCTGATCTAACTCAAGCAATCACGGCCGGGTGAGGAAGTCGAACTCTCTTTCGCCTGGTTAAGTATTTTTCCGGGTTAGGGCCTGATGAGACAATAGATGATCCGATCAAGCGGGTGGCCTAGCTAATAGAGCTATGGGAGTCCGAGAAGGTGTTGGAATATAAAAACTTCACTTAGGGCTATGAAAAAGATCTCTCCTCCACTTTACTTATGTTAAAATCAAATTGATCTTATCCCGCCTTGGGGAACTATAAAATCAAAAAATTGAGTAACTAAATGCTTGTCACAAACTTTCCGGTCCGAAAGAGGAAGCAGAAGGAATCGCCTTTTTCTACTACTACTAGAAGAATGCCGGTTTTCGTAACTTTTATTTGAGTTGATGAGGGGTGATCTGATCTCGCCTCGAGGCAGGTCGAAGAGAAGGTTGTTATCACAGTCCTACCGCCGAATACAACAATTAGACTGCTCTGTTAAGAAGTGCTTTCTCCCAGACATTCCCGGGTCTAAGTTCGCTAGACCAAGCAGTAAAGAAGACGTATGTAGCGGTAGGCAGTTATAGACGTGTGGGGCCTTTTATTTCAGAACCTCGCCTCTCCTTCGGGGTCTCATTTTTTATTGAGTTTGCTAGGGCTGCCACTCCTTCTCTCTCCCTATTGATTAAATTGTGATCTCTTAAGGGTGAGTGCTTGCCAACCTGCTCTGGAGGTGCAGGATTAAGGGATTCACGCACAGGCTCTCTTCCGTCAACAGATGAGTATGCACTTTATGCATAGCTTCATATATAGGCATAATTTTCACTTGTTTTTTTCGATTTGGCTTTCCGGCCAGGGTTGCTTGATGAGGCTTTCGAGGCCCTATGTCATTCTTTTGGGAGTCCAGTCATCTCAGCATTGGACTTGACCAAACGAATAATGGATTCGCGCAGTACGTAGTCTCAGTCTCACTTGGATCGCTTCGAACAACATGGTTCACTTGTTTGATTCGTTCCTCCTCTGGCGGAAAATAAACTACTCCTTGCCCCAACAAACCTCAATCCTGCCCTTCCTAAAGCGCAAGCGAGTTCCCCCAAGCGAGCTTACAGGCGTAAACCGGCGCAGACAAAGGAACGGACCTTGACTTCTGCAAGGTCGGACAGATTCCGACTTTAGCAAGGTGCGCTAAAGTGAGTCTTTTTTATAGTAGGTGAAGTCAAGTAAAATACACGGACTAGAAAGTTTCTAATCAAAAAACGAGTGAGACTGCCACCAGTATGGACTGAAAGTCATAAGAAAGCGTGCAATGAAGGATTTTTCTAGGGAGCCCTTCTTTACTTAACTCGGTCCAAGTTTGACTTAACTCAAGCAATGCCCAACAACTCCCATGTCTTTCTTGGTTGGACCAAGCCAACCGGAGATTCCCGTCTTCCTGAATTGGAAGAGAAGGCTTTCAATTTCAAGTAGAGAAAAAAAGAAGATTTTTTGATTCTCTATTTCTTTCTTTTTTGAAAGAGAGCAGTCAAAGAATGAAGCAAAGCAAATGATTGTTCTGAAAGGCAATAATCTCAATTTTACGACAAATCTGGTCCGATGGCTGTTCTCCACTAACCACAAGGATATAGGGACTTTATATTTTATCTTCGGTGCCATTGCTGGGGTGATGGGTACATGCTTCTCAGTACTGATTCGTATGGAATTAGCCCGACCCGGCGATCAAATTCTTGGTGGAAATCATCAACTTTATAATGTTTTAATAACGGCTCACGCCTTTTTAATGATCTTTTTTATGGTTATGCCGGCGATGATAGGTGGATTTGGTAATTGGTTTGTTCCGATTCTGATAGGTGCACCTGACATGGCATTTCCGCGATTAAATAATATTTCATTCTGGTTGTTGCCACCAAGTCTCTTGCTCCTATTAAGCTCAGCCTTAGTAGAAGTGGGTAGCGGAACTGGGTGGACGGTCTATCCGCCTTTAAGCGGCATTACCAGCCATTCTGGAGGAGCAGTTGATTCAGCAATTTCTAGTCTTCATCTATCTGGTGTTTCATCCATTTTAGGTTCTATCAATTTTATAACAACTATCTCCAACATGCGTGGACCTGGAATGACTATGCATAGATCACCCCTATTTGTGTGGTCCGTTCTAGTGACAGCATTCCCACTTTTATTATCACTCCCGGTGCTGGCAGGGGCAATTACCATGTTATTAACCGATCGAAACTTTAATACAACCTTTTCTGATCCCGCAGGAGGGGGGGACCCCATATTATACCAGCATCTCTTTCGGTTCTTCGGTTTTAAATGGCCCTTTTTCAGATTCAAATCTGAATACGCATTGCGCTATATGCTGGGACTGTCTGCTTAATGGTACTCCTACTATGTTCATAAGTGGTTTTCTAGTCAAACCCCGATCTAGTCAAAATGGAGTATCTAAGACACAATCAGCAGGTAACCAACGACATAAAAGCAGTCTAGTAGGAACCTCAGAGACTACATGCGCAACAACTTATCCTAAATCCTTCTGTGAATGGCTAGCTGGAATTATCGATGGTGATGGAAGTATTCAAGTTAGTAAACAAGGATATACTTCTCTTGAAATTACTATGGGACTTGAAGATCTACGACTACTACGCTATATCCAACATATGCTTGGTGGAAGTATTAAAATGCGATCAGGTGCTAAAGCTTATCGTTATCGACTACATAATCAACTTGGTATGATTAAACTAATGAATTGTATTAATGGTCATATTCGACATTCAGCACGACTACTTCAACTACATCGTGTCTGTCAAGTACTGGATATCCCTGTCATTCTGCCTATTACACTAGATGCTCAATCCAATTGGTTTGCAGGATTCTTTGATGCTGATGGTACCATTGGTCTCGCTATGAAGCATCGACTACCTCAACTAAGTATTCGAGTCAATAAGAAACTTCTACAAGATGTAGAGCCTTATAAGGTAGTATTTGGAGGAAATATCTACTTTGATAGTAGTCAAAATGGTTACTATCAATGGTCTGTCCAAAGTCGAAAAGATGTTATCATGATGCTAGATTACTTTAAATCAAGTACTTTCCGAAGTCATAAATCACGACGATTCTTCCTTATTGAGGAATATTACAGTCTTTACGATCTCAAAGCATTTCAACCTGACAGTATTCACCATAAAGCATGGCTAGCTTTCCTAGACAAATGGAAGAAGTTGATGATATAGTCCACCTTTCTTCTATTCCTCCGCTTATATTAGTAGAAGAGAGAAGCACCCTGAAGTTTACATCCTCATTCTGCCTGGATCTGGTATCATAAGTCATATCGTTTCGACTTTTTCGGGGAAACCGGTTTTCGGGTATCTAGGCATGGTTTATGCCATGATCAGTATAGGTGTTCTTGGATTTCTTGTTTGGGCTCATCATATGTTTACTGTGGGCTTAGACGTTGATACCCGTGCCTACTTCACCGCAGCTACCATGATCATAGCTGTCCCCACTGGAATTAAAATCTTTAGTTGGATCGCTACCATGTGGGGCGGTTCGATACAATACAAAACACCCATGTTATTTGCTGTAGGGTTCATCTTTTTGTTCACCATAGGAGGACTCACTGGAATAGTCCCGGCAAATTCTGGGCTAGACATTGCTCTACATGATACTTATTATGTGGTTGCACATTTCCATTATGTACTTTCTATGGGAGCCGTTTTTGCTTTATTTGCAGGATTTCATTATTGGGTGGGTAAAATCTTTGGTCGGACATACCCTGAAACTTTAGGTAAAATTCATTTTTGGATCACTTTTTTCGGGGTGAATCTTACCTTCTTTCCCATGCATTTCTTAGGGCTTTCGGGTATGCCACGTCGCATTCCAGATTATCCAGATGCTTACGCTGGATGGAATGCCCTTAGCAGTTTTGGCTCTTATATATCCGTAGTTGGGATTCGTCGTTTCTTCGTGGTAGTAACAATCACTTCAAGCAGTGGAAATAACAAAAGATGTGCTCCAAGCCCTTGGGCTGTTGAACAGAATTCAACCACACCGGAATGGATGGTACAAAGTCCTCCAGCTTTTCATACTTTTGGAGAACTTCCAGCTATCAAGGAGACGAAAAGCTATGTGAAGTAAAGGAAGAAAAGGTCGCCGACTGCTACTAAGAACCTAACAGAACTTTTCAAAATTATCCAACAATGATAGAATAACCCATTCTCTGTGCGGCATGTCTCCCCTGTTCTTTTTTTTAGATGTAAAACTCTGGCTTTCCCCGAAATTCTCTTCCTTCGCTGGGCTTCAATCATTCCTCATTGACTTCTAGGACTTGGGGGAATAGCATTGAATAAATCAAGTAGAAGTGCAGTTCCTATCTCTCAGCTCAGATTAGAGCACCGGCTGTTACGCCCCGTGACGCCGCGCTTGAACTCCTAGCTCTAAGACGGAGTAGTCTTAGTTGCAGTAGGATTACCTGATTCCCTTGCTTTATGGCTTTCTTACTTTCCTGCTTGACTCTTACACTAAGTGTAGTCTCTATTTCCTCTAGTTCCCAATAGACTGATTTTTTCTTTGTAGTCTGAGTGCTAGTAGCAGTGGATTAGTTGGTCTTAGTAGGAGTAGGATGACTTTTCTTACCTGAGTGCACTATTCTCATAGGCATAGCCATCTCTTTTCTTTAGCATCCTAGAAAAAAACACCCCTTAGGCCGAGTCTGGTGGAATCATCTTGTGGTATCCCGACAAAGTCATGAACATGAACGGGGCGCAACAGCAGACATAGTTGCCTATAGAAAAGTGATTCCTTCGCATATAAAGAGTTCAAACTTTTTCTGTGGCTTTCCCTGCTAGCCTACTTTTGGATAGATTAACAAGACTATTCTTTCCGCTTGCTGCGGGTTGGGCTTTCCCGTTGTCCTTTAGAGGGTAGTCCCGGCTTTCTCCTCGCTTCCGTTCGGTCCGTCGGTTGATAATAATCGGCGTTCGTACCATGAGGACTAAGTCTCCCTTCTTTCGAGTTAGGAGTTTCAGGCCTTTGAAATAGGGGAAGATTAAACGAGTCTGTTTGAAAGCACTACTTATTCGAAGTAATGCCTTGCCTTAGCCTTCGGCCCCCTTTTTTCCCCATGTTTTGGAGATCCATGCGATCTGGGGCCATATCAATGTTATGCTTGTATTGCTTGAGGAAGGCTACAGCCAAGTCCTTCCACTTGCGAATGTGGGATCGATCTAACTGTATATATCACCGGGAGCGGCTCCCGTAAGGCCGTTCGATTGGTGGAAAATTTTTGGCAGCACGTTGCCTAGTTCCCTTTTGTGAGCTGCCTGTGGGCTCTCCGGTAAGTCGACCTCGAAAAGGGGGGCTCCAGATGAAGAGACCCCTGACGACTTGATTGGGGTCGCGGGATCGGGATTCCCTTCCAATTCAGCCCAGAGTTGATCCTTTGAGACTGATTCTTCAGGAATCAAGAGAGGAGGAAGGTTATCCCAAGAATAAAGATTCCCTACAAGATCTATAATGTTCAAAATTCTTATTTAAGACTTATTTAATCGCAAAGATTATGTTCCCACGGAGCGAGCTCCATCAAAATGGAATTCTCTGCCGGGGTACACGATTTGCCAAAAGCATTTTCCCCAATGGCCCATTTGTATAAAACGGTAGAATCGCTGCCATCCTAAACAAGGACTCTGTTGTCCTGGAGACTTTTTAAAAATGAATAAAGACCACTCGGGGAGTTCGAGGGAAGAACCCGATCCAAGGCCAAATAGCAAATCCATACACAATCATCGCAGAACTCAAAGCGATCATAGCGCTGATCCCCTTACCTACATAGCCATTCTTGCGGATTTGGGCGCGTTGCGTGGTTGTTTTGCAAGATCTCGCTTTCAGTTCGTATAGTGGATCAAACATGTGTTCAGCTTGATTCGTTGGTGCAGTCACTTCATCATCTTATGATTTTCTACTCGATTCCGCCTACCCAACCAACGTAGTTGTTGCTTGGGTGAGTCCCTTCTGCTTTGTGTGCTCCTTCGGTTTTCTAGTAGAGAGATCTATTTGCATCTGAAAAGCGGTACATTACTGGACAAGAGCGAGTTGGATAGACACAGAGCGTCCTCCACACTGCTTACTCCGTTAGGCGATTTCTCTTCTACGCTACGATGTTGTACGCTGGCACGGCATACTTCGGTCCGGGGGTACCACGCAGCCATCCTTTCAAGCAAGACCCGGTAAACAACACGCCGAACCCTTCTATACCCTTCTTAGATAAGCACGAATCCCTAGGGACAGAGAACTTCAGTCTATCTTTTCCCAGATCATTGCATCTCAACCAATAACATTATCGGATGAGGATATAGATGCGAGTAGACACCCACACCTAGATGCTGTCTACATTACCGCCTACGTAGGAGACAGCAGGATTAGACGAACAATGGTTTACAATGGGGAAGGAATCAACGTCTGCACCCTATCAATCGCAGAAGCCCTAGGGATAAGCGAAGAAGACTTTACCCCTTGTATCACAACCGTCAAGGGACGGGTCAACCCAAGAATCACTAGGGACTCTTTGCCTTAAACTAAGGGAGATGCAATCGAGAGAGTGACACAATTTTCCATTTAGTTCAGTGCAAGACCCCATTCCGCCCACTTTTAGGACGCATGTGGATAGACGATCACGGTGCCGTCCCGTCCTCCTATCATAGATGTGTCAAATTTCCATTCCAAGGAGGAAGAACCATAGTTAGAACAGAGGAAAACATACCCAAATAAGAACCCGGCCGAGAACCTATTTCATGGACATGTTTCCATTAAAGAAGCAAACAGTCAACCCATGCGAATCGAAGAGGTCTCAAACGACCAAAGACCTGGGGAACCACTCCCGAGTGAACAGTCTTGAGGATGCCTCATAATGTGACGATCCGGGTACACACCTGGAACAGGCCTAGGAAAGAGAGAAAACGGAATCACCCAACCTCTAGAACCGTCACAAAGATCTAGAAACCAAGGAAAGGGATATGATGGCTTCTCTTCACAAGAAGACACGGAATGGACACTAGCTAAACGATTCCAATCGTCAGGATCAGTTTCAAGCATAGACAACAGAGATCCTTTTCCCTTCCTTATGATAAACGAGATTTTTGAGTCCAATTGTGGGTGGAGATGGGGATCCAGGAACTGTTGTGGCTTTCACGATGTCGATTAGAGGGGGCTAAAGAAGATTCATTACCATAGGGGCGGCAGGTGGGCTTGCGGCGACTTCGGGTGCGGATTCAGGTGCAGATTCGGGTACAGACCTACCTACTATGGATCATCAAAAAGCTCAGAACTCATGATTTTTGGTAAAAAAGACCCCGTGACTCTTCTAGCGAGGAGAAAACAACTGGACCCCCAGGTCACTGGATTAGAGGGAAGCGGGCTAGAGCCATCAGTACGTAGGATCTGCGGCCAAGGTTTCAGCTCTCCCGCGGGGAAGGGAAGAGAGATTAGGGCTTCTTTTCTTTCTTTTGTTCGAAGCTAGCCAACCATGCCATGAACGGTCGACAAGAGTGCTGCTTCTGTCTTCTCTGTCTGTATCATGATACAGAAGCCAAGGTAATCAACGAAGGGCACGAGGGAACAGCTTCCTCTTTCTCCCTAGCATTGAATTCTTCTTTCCCTCGGGCAATAAAAACGCTATCTTTCTCATTCAAGAGAAGCAGTAGAAAAATAACTCTTAATCTATCTTAATCTATTAGATTAGGGTAAGAGACTTGTACTTGTCTCGACAGACAAGTTGACTGTATCCGATAAGTCGTAGTCAGTCATGCATAGTCATAGTCTACACAAGCTTGATTCAACCTCTTGCTCTTGCTTCACGTCTCCTAACGTGCCTGCCTTCCTTTGGGGATCCTCTTGACATCTTGACAGAGGAAATCTTTCATAAATGGATCGAGGAAAATGAAAATTCATACTTGAATCCCACTAGCTCAACCACAGCAGATTCTATAGCATCGCTTTCTGGTATAACTCCAACACCGCTTATTGCATCAACAGCTTCTATGCATGAAGTTACCTTACCTCTCAACCATCGGACATTCAGTCAGTGATCCAGCCTTAGTGCAATCCCTTCTTGAACAACCGATTCCAGCTTAGTCGAGAACAGCTTATTCTATAGATGAGAAAACAGCCAAAGACCCGGGCATTCTCTTCCTATTTTTTTATTCACCTTCCAAGCCCTGAGAAAGATTTTTCGGACTTGGAATCTGGGTTTGATATTAAGCCTGTGGACGGCGATTTCAGGGTCTAGCCCAGGCATCTCAGCCTAACTCCAGGCAATACGAATTTCTAATGGAAAAACTCCCGTTGAAAGATCACTGAAGGAAAGGTTGGTCATCAATTTGGAGAGTTTGCTTTTACACGGAAACGCGAAAACAAAGATTGAACCGGGAAGAAAAAGGGGGAAGAAGTCAAGTCTAAGCGCACGCATATGATGGCACGCAAAGGAAATCCGATTTCGGTAAGACTTGATCTGAATCGTAGTTCAGATTCAAGTCGGTTCAGTGAGGGCGACCGCGAAAGTCACCGAATGGGTCAGTCTTTTTCTTCAGTTTGTCCTATATTTAAAGCGTGGGAGTGGGAGGGCGTTGCAGATGTTCGGGACGGACACGACTTCTTCTAACGCTAGAAGACCACTGGAAAACACCCGGAACCAGAGCATGTCGTGAAAGAAGCACACTGGGCGGGCGCGCTTCGACCCCGTCTCCGGGGCACAGTTGAATGTAGATATCATGAACGCGAGGTGCAGGGTACCAGGCCGAGAAACCCGGGCAAGCACCCCCCCCTATGCGCCGATCGCTAGCGCACCCAGGGTCCCGGCGCCTAGCTTATCTGGAGAGGCCTAGCCTGATCTGAGAAGTGCTAATTCGGTTCGGATAGACTTGATTCAAGAACGCCGCCGCCCCTGGAATCAATAAGAAAAGAAGTGCTAAGTTTCAGATCAGTGAATAAACCGAAACGAAAGAAGAGACGTTTCTCGCTCGGCGCCTAAAGCGCACTATGCTCCGCTTCAACAAATGAGAGTTTTCGGTGGAACCGGTGAACCACGCGAGCTGGCTGGATAGATGTGTGGGACAGAGGGCTCGTAGTACCAGGTAGCGTAGCTATGCAGTGGAAGGGAAGGAGCCTAAATCGACCCCCCCCGATCAAGTACCAGTTGCTTCGCTGGTAGGCTCGCTTAGGTTAGGGGGCATTGTCCCTTAGTTCTTACCAACCTCCGGTGTGTAATCGACATGTTGCTAACTTCAACTCGGTTGAATAAGAATCATTGATTCTCTCTGCTGTCCATTTCTTATTCAGGGCGCTCGGCCGGTGCTCCTTTCTCAAACCAGAACAACTCTGAACGTTAGGGAAGATAAGGGAAGACCGCCTTAGCGAGAACCGACCGAAGGGACTTTACTTATCCGAACCGAACGATAGCGGCTTAAAGCTAAGCCTATCACGAGCAACGTCGCTGCTTGGGGAGGAACATCTCAAAGTATGGGGCAAAGGATCAAGCGCTTTGACTTTGTCCCCCGGGATCCACCACAGGTTGGGTTTGAGAGCCGTGTGATGGGTGACTATCCCGCACGGTTCGGAGAGCACTTTTAGTCTTTGTTGGTGAATGGGAGCCCCCCCGCAAGAAAGAAGCGGCTCTTCCCACAGCGGAGTCACCATTGACTCTATTTATTATTCTAGTAAATCAGTTTATCAAGATGTCAATCTGAGATCTTATTTCGGTTCGATACGTCCACCTACGAGACTGACCTTTGGCTTTCGTCTCGGTAGGTGTATTATTATACATTTTCCCAAAAGAACATTCATTCATTTCTTTCTTCCCCGTCGACCACGACGACCGGGAAAGGAGAAGGGCCGGTGGTGGACATTCGGGAAAGTCGGGCCGACCGGGTGTCTTCATTCAAGCGACGATACAGAAGAAGAACGAAACGAAGTGAGAGACCGGGGGGCGGGGAAAAGAGTCGAGTCGACCAGGATCGACGACCGGGAAAAGCAAAACGAAATCAGGATTTGGCCGAAAAAGAAGCAACGCTATGGATACCATGACCGATCACCATCGATAAAGAAGAATCTTTCTAAATCACTTGGAGTCCGCGGGGCCTTCAAGCATCCAAAATACGCCGGGGTTGTAAATGACATAGCTTTCCTGATAGAAAATGACGACTCTTTCGGAAAAACGAAGTTATTCAAATTCTTTTTCCAAAAGAAGTCCCGCTCCGACGGCCCGACGAGTCATCTACTTAAAAGGACCCTCCCTGCAGTGCGCCCCTCCTTGAATTATTCGGTCATGCAATACTTATTAAATAGAAAGAACCAAATTCATTTCGACCCCGTCGTAGTTCTCAATCATTTCGTGGCACCAGGCGTGTCTGAACCATCTACGATGGGGAGAGCGAATGCACAGGGAAGAAGCTTAGATAAGAGAATACGTTCTCGCATCGCTTTTTTTGTAGAAAGCTCGACCAGAAAGAAAAAGTGTTTGGCCGAAGCCAAAAAGAGGTTGACCCACTTCATTCGTCAAGCGAATGATCTTCGCTTCGCGGGAACAACAAAAACCACCATCTCGCTCTTTCCTTTCTTCGGTGCTACCTTTTTCTTTCTAAGGGATGGGGTTGGGGTGTATAATAACCTTTTTTTTGAGAATGCCCGGGAACAACTTCTAGGTCAATTAAGGATCAAATGTTGGAACCTCATGGGTAAGGATAAGGTAATGGAATTAATAGAGAAATTCATAAACCTAGGTGGGATAGAAGAATTGAAAAAGGGAATAGAGATGATAATAGAGATCATACTGAGAAACAGAAGAATTCCGTACGGGTACAACTCTTATTTAAACGAAGTAAAAAAAATGAAATCTTTGTTGTCTAATAGAACAAACACTAATACCTTAATTGAATCGGTCAAGATAAAATCTGTTTATCAAAGTGCTTCTCCGATTGCTCAAGACATCTCTTTTCAACTGAGAAACAAAACAAGATCATTTCGTTCCATTTTTAGTCAAATTGTGAAGAATATTCCATTAGTAATGAAAAAAGGGGTTGAGGGGCTCCGTATATGTTGTTCAGGTCGATTAAAAGGCGCAGAAATAGCTAGAACTGAATGCGGAAAGTATGGAAAAACATCTCGTAATGTATTTAACCAGAAAATCGATTATGCTTCTGCGGAAGTATCTACTCGTTACGGAATCTTAGGTGTCAAAGTGTGGATTTCTTATAGTAAAAAAAAGGGGGGACGTGCTATATCCGAAACGTACGAAATTTAGTAAATATCGTCAAGGCAGATGTAGTAGGGGTCGCAAACCGGACGGTACAAAACTTGGTTTTGGAAGATATGGCACTAAAAGTTGTCAAGCTGGTCGTCTTTCATATCGAGCCATTGAAGCAGCGCGTCGGGCTATAATCGGACAATTCCATCGTGCTATGAGCGGGCAATTCCGAAGAAATGGAAAGATATGGGTAAGAGTTCTCGCGGATCTCCCTATTACCGGGAAACCTACAGAAGTCAGAATGGGAAGAGGGAAAGGAAATCCTACGGGTTGGGTTGCTCGTGTGTCCACGGGACAAATCCTATTTGAAATGGACGGTGTGAGTTTGTCGAATGCTCGACAAGCCGCTACATTAGCGGCGCATAAACCATGTTCGTCAACCAAGTTTGTTCAGTGGTCGTAACGAAATTGGATCTTGGTCTATTTGAGATTGTTCCTTTTAATCGTAATCAAAGATGTTTTCTTGTCTCTCGTTTTTTTCTGAACAAATCGAAGAACCTAATGGATCGAAATCATCCTTGGCTGCTACGAAACATATCGGCCTTGCGTTGCGGAAGGAACGTTCTGTTCTGTTTTGAGTTGCTCAAACCCGTGTTTTTTGTTGCAATCACTTTTCCCCTCGGCAAGTCAGATTGCAATCTGAAAAATTGCATTTTCCCGGGAATTTTGGTTGCAATCACTTTTGCACTCGGAAAGTGAGATTCTTTTTGAAAAACTTTCAAAAACCCGGGATTTTTGGCATAACTCATCTTTCACTCGAGAAAATGATCTTCAAACTCTTTAATTCACGTTTTCCCGGGATTTTGTGTTAAAAGTGAATTTCACTCGATGAAATGATCTTCAAATGTGACAACTTTCAAAAACCCTGTTAAAAAGTTTATTTTCAATATTCAATCTTTCTTTTGAATCTGAAACTCCTATATTCTATAGTTTTTCAAGGTCTTTAGATAATTGAAAATAAACTAATAAGAAGTTTTCAATATTCAATCTTTCTTTCTTTCTCTTTCTTTTGCTATAAGGTAAGCATTTTCTAGGTTAGTTAGGAAAGATTGCATTTTCTAGGTTGTAAATAATTCGTTTAGATTGGATATCCTAGAATAAGAGTCAAAATACTTTTTTTCTCCTCTAAACTCCGGTTTTCTAATGTCTTAAGATCAGAGCATAATAAGAAGTTGAGATGAGTTTAGAGTGAAAGCAAGATTATGTTTCATCTTATCTCTTAAATACTCTTTTTTTGATTTGTCTTAAGATAATAGCAAATCGACTGATAATTGTCTTTCCCCGCTTGCTTACTCGTTCGAGTACGGAAAGAGGGATATAGAAAGATTCTTCAAAAAAGAATTCTTTCAATTCAAACCTCAGCTCCTTCGTGCACAACAGCTGATTCTCGAAGAGCAGATAACAGCAGATTCTAAGAAAAGACTAGCAGCGCTTATTCCCACAGCTGATGATTCAATTCCATCTTCACCTGACACCAGGAGTTCAGTTGCTATTGAATTGAGTTAGATCTGGGATTACTTGAAAAATGCATCTCATCTGTCCATTCAATCGGAATTCCTCTTTCCCTTATTCTATGTCATTTGGTCCGCCTTTCAGGCAGTTAGTTTAGGTGCTTTCCTTAGGGCAATCCCTTCTCTAACAACCCATTTTGCGACCCTTCGGCTTCTAAATCTCACTTAAGTACGTGAGCCGGGAAGGGCGCTATCAAGGGCAAGCTCCCTCGTGCCTTAAGGTCATTCTATCTAAGAGGCGGTGGGGCAGTGGTTAGCTTCGGTTTCCTGCTCAATGCAATCTATTCTCCGGCCGGACCTATTGAATCAGTCTCTTCCCGTCCCTCCTTAAAGCCTTGCGAGCTAGATATCTTTTGACCTCTCCGCATTACTCTCTTTCCCGGGTTAGAAGAGTAAGGAAGACAAGAGTGAACAAAGCGGCTAGAAGAGGGATTTGCTTTCAATGTTCAAGGACATGAAATGGTAGATCACTTTAGGCGTAAGCAAATAGAGTGAAAATCAAATCCAAATCCCACCTATGATTGAGAATGGATTTCCTGCCTAAGACCACCCAGGAATCTCTAACTCAAAACAGAGGGGTAACAGAAAGAAGATGTGAGCAAGCATATCTAGTTTCATGGGTATGGGTAAGCATAGTAGCAAATCAAAAGATATATGGAATAGACACGTGTATGATCCTTCCTTCAAACCGTTTCGTGGAAGCTGCAGCTTTCTTTTTTTTACTTCTACATGGTCAAAAGAAATGAATAAGAGTCTTGGAATTTCTTGTTAAACTCATCCATGGCCGAGGTCAAGCGCTCTATAATCTAGAAGTTAGTAATGGCTTTTGACTCCTAGACAAGAATGAAAAAGGGATGCGAAAACCTAGCAAATACAAGTGCATATGCCTAATGAGAAATTGCTGTAGCGGAGTGATTCAGTTGAATCAGCACTCCAACTGCCAGCGGGCTTGTATTATGGAAGACACTGGAAGGCTAATTCAAAATGCTCTTGAGAATTTCCATCTTCTACCAAAGGAGCAGCTCGAGCTTCCCATTGTAATTCAAGAGCCAATTAGTGCTTCGATCAATTTGACAAAGAACTTCAAGATGAAACCAATCGAAATAGCAAATTAAAAAAAAAAGAGTTCAGGCACAAAAAGTTTAAAAAATGGGATATCCAATGATGGCTCCTTGTCTGGTCAGCTTCAAGGTGATGACCTCGATTTTAGGGATTCTTTACATGCACTCTCAACGGCGGGAATTGAAAAAACCCCAATAATTGGGAAAGAACCAAGGCGGAGGATACGAAGTTGACTTGAAATAATTCGTTTACCACCACGTGCCAATCAGAGCCTAAGGAATTGACTCTTTTCAATATAGGCCAGTCTAGTCCGGGTTTTGGCCCTGGGACAAGTCAAAGGCCTGGTAAGCACACACCAAAAAAAGGCCCATGGAAGAGGATGGGCAGAGAGGCGGAACAAAAGAAAGACTGAATCAACTGATAAGGCCCAGTTTGAGATGGGAAAAAACATGACAGATGTTGATGTTGATCTTGCTAAAACTAGGAGGCTGACCAAAGAGAGAAAGGAATGTTGTGGAACTTCACCCAGAGTGAGATCTTATGGTTCGAGCCCTTAGTGAGAATAAGCTTTTGATGCCACATTCTGAGAATTAGGGGGCTACCTGCAAAATAGCCAAGGACCCGCCTCCAAAACGGAACGCTTAGCTTCTTCATTGCTCAATCTGAAAAAGTCGAATCCGCTTTCATGTGATATAACCTCCAATAGTCCCTATTTTTCCTTATAAAAAAGCTTATGTGCTCTATTGTTAACCACATGGTCTTGGAGTTTGCCCTCAATAAAGTACCCAAGTCAGCACTCTGACCACTTTGAATTTGCCTCATTCATCACTTCAGGTGGAGGTTTGACAATGGTTCTGCCCTTACGGATAACGTGGGGAATAACTTCCACTCTATCTTAAGCGCTTTGCCTTTGCTTTGTCTTGATCTCTAACAAGATCTGCCCAGTTTCTCAATTTCGGATGACCCAATTCATCGCCTTTCACTCCACTTGGACCTGGTTCACTCACCTTGTGAACAGGGGGTTGTCAATAGCTTGGTCTGATCTACCCTTATCATCTTAGCTCTGATGGCTTCATCCATGTCAGGAATAGAGAAGATTCTTGGATCAGTTGGTCAAATGCATAAGGAAGATTGAAAGTGAACAGAGCGAGAGGATGGTGCAAAAACTACTACAACGACAGATGCAAGAAGCAAAACATCAGGATCAGGGAGCAAGTACTAGAGGCAGAGGTGGAAGAAAGAGGAATGGATTCAATGGTTCTAGTTCCGCCTCCAGGGGTTCTGTTAGAGGCTAGCCAGCAGATGGAGAAATGGATAGATATGGAGATGCAGAGTAAGAAGGCTTAGCTTATTGCTTTGAACCTTCGCTTCCACCGGCGGAAGAACTCGCCCAGATCCAGTAGTTGCTCCTAATGGCAGGTGAGATGCTTCCACAGGTGTTAGAGGAGCTTGCCCTTCGAGGCAACGCCAGCGGTAGAGGGAGAAGTCAAGCAATTAGATCCAGTGGCGTTAGATGGATGCCTTTCGACTGGAAATGGAGATCTAGCTCGAATAGAGGGCGATAGGCCCAACAAACCTTCTATTCGTTCCCCAACGAGTTGATCTGAAGTCTTGAAAGGTCCTCCTTTCGTGCTATAGTCGATAGATCTCGGCGCGGTTTTCCGGATTCTGTAACAGTGCTGGCAAAATTCCATTTGCTGCAGGCGTGGTGTTGGGAAAATTTTCCGAATAGAACAGCATCCCTGAGCAATTCAACAGGCGCATCGTTTTCAAGGATAGATAGATGGCATAGAGTAAGCCCGATTTCAGCGGAAGAGAGATTAACATGAAAATCCATGTCTGGAGGCCGTATTCTCAGGGGTCAAGCAAGTGGAAGGCCCCGAAGTATATGAACAAGGCTTTCAAGATTCATAACAATGTCCTCCCACATTAGGGAAAAAAGAAAGAAGTTCTCCAGCCCCCATTATGGCACCAACTGTAAGACAGCCAAAATCAAAGTAGGAAGGCTGCCTAAAGATAAGCTGCTAAGTTTTGGTGTTTCCACTTCGGCATATAAGGTGCAGAATTTCCGAGTTCCTGCTTCATTGGGCCTTCATTACTCCCTTCTTTCCGCTAGTTGACTCGAAGCAACCTCAGAAAAGTGTCCCCGGGGGGCAATCAGAAAGAGGTAAGGCAACCACTTTTCAAAAATGACAAACCTAAGGAGACACATAAAAAAGGATAAACCTTTACAAACCCTTAAAGGCCTTACGCTCGGGCCTACCTTGAGGGAGTCCCTTCGCTACACTTAAACTAATAAGTGAAAGTCTAATGCATACAAGAGTGAAGAAGGGAATTGCCCATCTAATCTATGTCAGGTGTGTCACATCAAATATTGTATAAGTAAGTAATCTGCTTGTGCCATCAGGGTAGCTGAGGGCCGGTATCCCAATCCCATATAGGTGGCACAGTTGGACTGCTCGATTGCGCTAAGGGATTTATAAAAAGGTAAAGGCCGTCCTGGTTGTCAACCAAAAGCTTGCGACTTTAGGGATTGTGTTCGTGCATAAGCGAGGCGCCCCGTTTTCCAGCCCTCTATTTTTGAAGCAGGGCCCGACGGGTTCTCCGCTTCCTTCTTCCAAAAAATGTGGCCTTTGATCGGTTCGGGCATCTGTCATGCCGTTCAAGACTTCTTCAAGTACGGGAAAATTCTCAAATCTATCAACGCCACGTTCATCACTTTGGTTCAAAAATCTGAAGCTACGGACTCTTTCGAAGCTTTCCGGCCAATTTCACTCTCTAAAACAACTCACTTCATCTACAAGGTCATCGCTAAATTTCTTGCGAACCGATTAAGCTCTATTATCGGAAAAAGAATCAGCCCTAACCAATCCGCATTTATTCAAGGCCGTGGAAGAATTCTTTTGGCTCACGAACTTATGCAGAAATTCATCATAGAAAGCGATGCTTCGAAGCCCAAGGTGGACTTACAGAAATTTTATTCCATCAACCTTCTCCAAGCCCTTGTCGATCTCGGATTCTGCGGAAATAGGTATTGTCTCAAGGAGTGTATATCCACCGCCCCTACATTTTCGGTTCTCTGCAATGGTACGCCCTTTGGCTTCTTTGGCGGTATTCGCCAACGAGACCTATTTCTCCTCTGCTGTTCTGTATTGCGATGGAGGGCTTCTCCATTCTTATTCAAGAGAGGATGAGTGCGAGTTTTAGAAAGCCAATGCTCCCCCGGGATCGAAATCCGATCTCTCACTTGTTATTCGCCGACGATCGAATTTTTTTTGCTGAAGCTAGTCCACATTCAGCCCTTGGAATTCAATAATGACTCTCAGACTTTGCAGAAGCGTCGGGCCTCTCCATCAGTTGGCATAAGAAGAAAACTCTTCTTTTCGAGTTGACAGGCGCTTTCTTTCGGGCATTCTGGATCTGTCTATTGGGGAGTTGCCTATAAAATATCTTGGCCTTCCCCTTTGCACTACCAGAATTACCTCTTCTCATTGCCTGCCCCTCCTTGAAAAGGTCCAAGGGAAGCTCATAGGTTGGAAAGCAAAAAGTCTCTCCTATAGCGGGAAACTTGTCATCTTGAAATCCGTCCTAATGGGATAGCTGTTCTGGCTATCGGCTTTTGCGATCCAGAAATGCACGCTTAAGCGTATGGAAAAAACCTGTGGGCTGAGCCAAAAGAAGAAAATCATTATTTTTGCATGAAAGGATGTCTGTCGGCCGAAGACGGAAGGAGGACTGGGGGTCCGGAGGCTTTGGGATTGCAATGTTGCTGCGCGCACGGATGGAATAAAGTTTCCAACAAACCTTGCTTATGGGTCAATTGAATCCAGGAACACTACACTACATTCGCGGGAGCACCTTCTGGGATGTACGTCCATCCTACCACACCTCCAACATTTTGAGATCGATCCTCTCGATCAGAGACGTTCAAAAGGTATATCAGATCCATCATCGGGGATGGCTCGAATACTAACGTTTGGAGCGCTTGAAGAGGGAAGCTCTTTCGATCTATTCGGAAAGAGAGTGATCTACGATTCCGGCTCACCCTATAGACAATAGTCTATGTATTGAAAGATAGGCATTCGAGTGATTAAATAAGAGCTATCGTAATTCTAAAAATCGTATTCTGTGCCTGAGGGATCAGCTGTTCACGTAACCGCTGTTGTCGCCATATCCGGTGTTGGAAGAAATTGATCAAAGTCAGGGCTAAATAGAAAGAATTCTCCCCCTCTGAGCGCTATTCTTCTTTCCCGCCGGTAGTTCGGTTCAGTACTTAGCATAGGATATGGCGCTCGTTCCTTTCTTAATTCATAAGGAGCCCTTTATACTTCATTTCATTAAGACGGTAGAAAAAAAGCACCAAGCAGTCAAGCTCGTGGCGCGTAGTGCCCCATAGTTCTCCTCAATGTTCGGGCGGAAAACATGCTGGTACATTTTCTTCTTCTCTCTGTGCGTTTCGCGCCATATTTGATTATGATAAACATCAGAAAGCCCACCCGGGGCGCGTCTCGTTTGATTGATTTCGAAAACAACCTAGGCTGTGATCCTACCTCTGTAGAATCTCCTAAGCATGGTTGGTCTTTACGCCTGTGACCTGAAAAAGGTTTCTGAGTCGCTCAGCGGTAATATCTTCCCTTTCTTTCAAACCAATCTAACCAAGCCTAAGCTAACAACAGCCCGATCCTTGCCGGATCTTATAGAGCGAGAGTAGTCTTACTCAACCAAAGATGCTCCTTTCCCTCTTCCCTTAGAGATGTAGCTTCGAAACAGTAAGCTCTGTGCTCTTATTCTTTCGACCAATACAAGCCCGAAACCGCCTTCAACCCCTAATTATACGCCGACCCGCTTGCTGCCCCCTGGAATGCAGGATACTTACCTATTATCTTGCTTAGTAGAGGAACGATGTGCGCTAACCTTCTAACCATATTGGTATCTGACTCTTGAAAAAAGCATTTCACGCGGTCCGTCTACCATTCATTATTTATAATTGATTGCTCGTTCGCTTGACCTGGAAGTTCGGTTATGAAATCCACCCCTTTCTTAGTAAGCCCCTGCAGGAAACCGCTTAAGAGTTTGGTAAACCATACCTCGCCGACCTTGGCTATCGCCTTTCAGCGCCTAAATCATCTCACTCAAGCCTTCTCCGCCCTTATGGCTGATGCTTTAGCTCCCGCTATTCCTACTGAAAAAGCCTCTCTATCTCTCTTTCCTTTTTTCTGGTTCTCACCCAACTGAAAGAGTAGCCCTTGCTTAGCCACGCAATTTTTCTTATATAGAAATGAAATGACATGCGCAATAGACTCTTTCTTTAGTCACATCTGCTGCTTTTGATTCAGTTGTTGAATATGTCGAATCCACTGATGAAACTTCAAAAGCAGTTGTTAGCATTCTTGCGCGAAGCTTACCCCACCCCTTGCTTTACTATACGAAACGAACGAAAGAAGCCAATCTAGCTGTTGTGTCGTCAACCACTTCGGTGAAGGAATGGTGGTTAGCTCAATTTCCCGGTATTGGGTCAATATGTGCAAAACCTTAGGAACGGCCTTAGCCCTATAGCTTCGGGCGGGCACCTCCATACCCATACTCTGAGCACTTTACCTTTGATATCATCACAAGAATGAAAAAGAAAAAAAGCCCTTTTTCAGACCGGGAAAAAAGAATGTAAGATCTTTTTGAGATCAAGCACGCACATATTCAAAAGGAGAATCTATTCCCTTCCCTATACTATATGGGGTTCTATACTTGAGATCGAGGAGAGATGCGAGAATGAATTATACGAGACTAACTTGATGGTCTTTATGCGAGTACAGCATCCCTTCCGAGTAGATTAGTGTGTAGGAACTGAGCATAGGATAGGCTAGAATCACGCCCATTAAGGGCTGCTTCTGCTAGGCAATCA